GAAAAAATATACTCTGATAAGGAAGATTCAGAGGAAGATAAGTAAGATTCAGAGGAAGATAAGTACGATTCAGAGGAAGTGGTTCTATAAGTTTGTTCGGTTCGACGGCCTGAGTCCTGGAAATACTAAGCCACTATTGATATCGACACATCTGAGATCGGGAAATCTTCGGGAGTTCCTCTTTGCAACCTTTTGCCTTTTTTTTTTTGGTGGATGGTTCGTTGCGGTACAGCTTTCCGAAGTTTTCGGTCAGCTTAGTGGGTTACAGAAAGAGTTCAAAATGGTCAAATCTGTGATAATGGAATCATCTATGCTTGAGATTGAGGTGGGAAAACTTCTGGATAGGTATCCTCTATCTGAATCGCATTCTTTCTGGTTCAGGTTAACTAATCTCTTTCTAGGTCCTCTGCAAAAGATGTTCTTGGATAATGATGATGGAATACGCTTTAATAAGAAGAAAAATTGGAAGAAAAAGCTCGTCGAGATCATCGATCTCATAAGTATGCCCTTCGATCCACTCGCTTTTTTGATAAATACGAGATATCTAAGTCCTACAAGTAAAGAGATCTATTCAGTGATAAGAAAAAAAAAAAAGGTGAGCGGGTATTGGATTGATGAAAAGATAGAAGACTGGGCCGCAACCAGTGATTGGGTTGAGGATGAAGAAAGAGAAGTCTTGATTCAGTTCTCCACCTTAACGCCAGAAAAAAGGATTGATCAAATTTTATGGAGTCTGACTCAGAGTGATCATTTCTCAAAGTTTGATTCTCAAATGATGGAACACCCGGGAGAAATTTACTTAGGAAACTTAGTTGACCTTCATAACAGGGATCTACTAAATTATGAGTTCGATACATCCTCTTTAGCAGAAAGACGGCTATTCCTTGCTCATTATCAGACAATCACTTATGCACAAACCCCCTCTGGGGCTAAGAGTGTTCATGGCCCATCTAATCTACAACCCTTTTCGCTCCGCTTAGCCGTAACCCCCTCTAGGGGTATTTTAGTGATAGGTTCTATAGGAATTGGACGATCCTATTTGGTCAAATACCTAACGAAAAACTCCTATCTTCCTTTCATTACGATATTTCTGGACAAGTTCCGGGATACAGTTTTTCGTTTTGCTGATGATGATGACAGTGATGACAGTGATGATGATGAGATCGAGATTTTTTTGGATGCTCGTGACCCGATTGAGACTATTAATCAAGATATTCATGTTTTGGACGATATGGGTTTTGATATTGACGATGGTACCGAGAATTGGGAGGATAGGGAGGATAGGGAAGCGGATGACGATATTAATGTGGAGCTGGAACAGCTAACTAGGATGGATGCGCTAACTGAGGAGATGGACACGGTGTGGCGCGTAGCCCAATTTTATATCAGCCTTCAAATCGAATTAACAAAAGCAATCTCTCCTTGCATAATATGGATTCCAAACATTCATGAGCTGCATTTTAGGGATTCGGGTTCCTTCTCCCTCGAGCTATTAGTGAACCTTCTCTCCTGGGATTGTGAAAGATCTTCCACTGGAAATAGTCTTGTTATTGCTTCGACCCATTTTCCCCAATTCGTGCATCCCTCTCTAATAGCTCCGCAGAGATTAGATACGTGCATTAATGTACGAAGGCCTCTTATTCCACAACAACGAAAGCACTTTCTCACTCTTTCATATACTAGGGGATTTCGCTTGGAAAAAAAAGCGTTCCAGGCTAATGGATTCGCGGCCATAACCATGGGTTCCAATGTACAAGATCTTATAGGACTTACCAATGAGGCCCTATCGATTAGTATTTCACATGGGAAATCAATTCTAGACGAAAATACAATTAGATTCGCTCGTCATAGACAAACTTGGGATTTGCGAGCCCATGATGCAATACCGGTTTCGAATTCTCGGCTCCTTTTCTATCAGATAGGAAGGGCTGTCGCACAAAATTTACTTCTAAGTAATTGCCCCATAGATCCGATATCTATCTATTTGCAGAAGAAATTCTGTAACGAAGGGGATTCTTATTTGTACAGATCGTATGTCGAACTTGGAATGAGCACGAAGAAATTAACGATACTTCTTTATCTTTTGAATTGTTCTGCCGGATCGGTCGCTCAAGATCTTTGGTCTCCACCCGAACCAGATGAAAACAATAGGATCGCTTATGGTAGACTCGTTGAGAATGATTTTGATCTAGTTCATGGCCTATTAGAAATAGAAGGCATTCTAGAGGGATTCTCACGGACAGATCTAGAGGGATTCTTACGGACAGAAAAAGATTGCAGTCAGTTTGATAAGGATCGAGTGCCATTGCTTCTTCGGCCCGAACCAAGGAATCCCTCAGATATGATACAAAATGGATTTCAATCTATGATTGATCAGAAATTTATCTATGAATCGGAGGAGGTGTTTATACGGGGGGAAAAAGTCAACCCGCAGACAGTGTTCTCCAATTTCATAGTTTGGGCTCCTAGAATATGGTCCCCTTGGGGCTTTCTATTTGAT